TTGAAACTACTGGAGGGAAAAAATGACGCAGCAAATTATCAGATTCGTTCCAGAAAAGCCAAACGTGTAGTGATTTTGACTAATAATTCAAAGAATGACGATACTTCTACTAGGGATACTGAGAATACTGATAAAAAAAAGGAATTGGCTTTAATACGTTATTCACAACAACCAGATTTTCGGCGAGACATAATCAAAGGATCCATACGCGCTCAAAGACGTAAAACAGTTACTTGGAAACTCTTTCAAAGCAGTGTGCATTCGCCCTTTTTTTTGGACAAAATGGAGAAACCTTCCTTCTTTTCTTTTGATGTTTTCGATTCAATGAAAATCTTTTTTATGTTAAAAAATTGGATGCGGAAAAAGACAGAATTCAAAATTTCAGATTATACAGAGGAAAAGACAAAAGAAAGTAAGAAAAAAGAGGAGGGCAAAAGAAAAAAAAACGAAAAAGAGGAGAAAAGACGTATCGAAATAGGAGAAGCCTGGGACAGCATTATATTTGCTCAAGTAATAAGAGGTTTTTTATTAATAACCCAATCGATTCTTAGAAAATATATTATATTGCCTACATTAATAATAACTAAAAATCTCGTTCGTATATTATTATTTCAATTTCCCGAATGGTCAGAAGATTTTAGGGATTGGAATAGAGAAATGCATATTAAATGCACTTATAATGGCGTTCAATTATCCGAAACAGAATTTCCAAAAAAATGGCTAACTGACGGTATTCAGATAAAGATCTTATTTCCTTTTCGTCTGAAACCTTGGCACATATCTAAGATACGATCCACTGAAAAGGAAAAAGATCTAATGAAAAAAAAAGTAAAAAAAAAGAACTTTTGCTTTTTAACAATTTGGGGAATGGAAGTCGAATTGCCCTTTTCTAGTTATCCCCGAAATCGACTTTCATTTTTTGATCCCATTTTTAAAGAACTCAAAAAAAAAATGAAAAAATTGAAAAATTCTTTTTTTATAGTTCTAAAAGTTTTAAATGAAAGAACAAAATTCTTTCTAAATATCTCAAAAGAAACATCAAAATGGATCATCAAAAGTATTCTCAATAGTATTCTATTTGTAAAGGAAAAAATAAAAAAAATCTCAAATTCTTTTTTTGTATTTAGATTCAAAAATATTTATGAATTGAGTAAAAGCAAAAAAGCTTCAACAATCAGTAAGAATAATCCAATGATTTCCGAATCACCCATTCCAATTCAATCTATTAATTGGACAAATTATTCATTGACAGAAAAAAAAATAAAAGATCTGAATGTTAAAACAAAGACAATCCTAAAGCAAATAGAAAAAATAACAAAAGAAAAGAAAAGGGGGTTTCTAACTTCAGAGAGAAATATTCATTCGAACAAAACAACTTATGATGCTAAAAGATTAGAATCACAAAAAAATATTTTGCAGATAATACAAAGACGAAATGTTCGATTAACCCGTAAATCGCATTCTTTTTTTCAATTTTTCATGGAAAGAATATACATAGATATCTTTCTATATATCATTAGTATTCCTAGCACCAATGTACAACTTTTTCTGGAATCTACAAAAAAAATTATAAATAAATCCATTTACAATAATGAAGCAAATGCAGAAAAAACTCATAAAACAAATCAAAGTATAATTAACTTTATTTCGATTATACACAAATCTTATAATACTACGAATACGAATTCACAGAATTCTTGTGACATATCCTCTTTGTCACAGGCATATGTATTTTTTAAATTATCACAAACTCAAGTTATTAACGTATATAAGTATAAGTTAAGATCTTTTTTTGAATATCATGGAAGATTTTTTTTTCTTAAGAATGAAATAAAGGATTCTTTTTTTGAAGTACAAGGAATATTTCATGCCAAATTAAGACATAAGAAACCTCCCGATTCTGCAATGAATCAATGGACAAATTGGTTAAAGGGTCATTATCAATATGACTTATCTGAGAACAGATGGTCTAGATTAGTACCACAAAATTGGAGAAATAGAATCAATGAACGTCGTGTGGCTCAAAAAAAAGATTTAACCAATTTTGATTCATATGAAAAAAGCCGATTAATTCTTTACAAAAAACAAGAAGTAGACTCATTAACAAAAATAGACTCATTAACAAAAAAAAAAAAAATTAAAAAACAATATGGATATGATCGTTTATCATATAAATCTATTAATTATGCAGATAAGAAAGACTCATATATTTATGGATATAGATCACCATTCCAAGCAAATAAAAAGCAAACGATTTCTTATAATTACAACACATGTAAAAAAAAAAAAATGGATATAACGGAGGATATCTCTATCAAGAATTATATAGCAGAAGATGCTATTATAGATATGGAAAAAAATCTGGATAGAAAGTATTTTGATTGGATCGGAATGAATGTAGAAATACTAAATTGTTCGGTATCAAATCTGGAATTTTGGTTCTTTTCAAAATTTGTGATATTTTATAATGCATATATGAGTAACCCGTGGATCATACCAATCAAATTACTTTTTTTCCATTTTAATGGAAATCAAAATGTTAGTGAAAAGAAAAACATTATTGGTAAGAAAAAAATAATAGATATTTTTAGACCATCGAAAAAAAAAAAATCTCTTGAATTCGAGTTAGAGACTCGAAATCGATCAAAAGCAGAATACGTGGGTCAAGTAGATCTTGAATCATCTCTCTCAAACCAAGAAAAAGATATTGAAGAAAATTATGCAGGATCGGACAGGAAAAAGGGTGCTAAGGATATAACGAAAAATAAATACAAGAATAAGATAGAGGCAGAACTAAATTTCTTACTAAGAAAGTCTTTTGGTTTTCATTTGAACTGGAAGGATTCCTTTAATCAAAGAATACTTAATAATGTCAAAGTATATTGTCTCCTAATTAGATTGAAAAATCTAAAAGAAATTGCTATAGCCTCTATTCAAAGGGGAGAACTAAGTCTAGATATTATGGTGATTCATAATCAGAAGGATTTCACTCTTCCAGGATTGATGAAAAATAAGGAATTGATGAAAAAAGGAATATTTATTATCGAACCAGTTCGCCTGTCTAGAAAAAACAATGAAAAATTTTTTATGTATCAAACCACAGCACTTTCGTTGATTCATAAGAGTAAGCGCCAAATTAATCAAAGATACCAAGAAAAAAGTAATGTTGATAAGAAAAATTTTGATAAATACATTACAAGAAGAAGAGATCAAAAGATAACAGAAAATAAAGAAAAAAATCATTATGATTTGCTTGTTCCTGAAAATATTTTATCTGCTAGACGTCGTAGAGAATTGAGAATTCTAATTTGTTTAAATCCTAGGAATAAAAATAGTGTCCATACAAACACAATATTTTACAATGAGAATAAAGTAAATAATTGCTGTGAAGTTTTGGCTAAAAAGAAAGATCTTGATAGAGAAAAAAAAAAAATAATGAATTTAAAATTTTTTCTTTGGCCAAATTATCGATTAGAAGATTTAGCTTGTATAAATCGCTATTGGTTTGATACCCATAATGGAAGCCGCTTCAGTATAGTAAGAATACATATGTATCCTCGATTGAAAATTTCTTAATCTACATTTGTCTTCTATTTAACATAATATATCTGGTATGCGAAGACAAATGGAATATAGACATAAATGCGGACACACATTGTGGCATTCATACTAATTCAATGATGTATACATTAGATTGAAAAATGAATCAACAAAATCATATTCTTTTTTTTTTAAGTATACATTTTTTATTCGCTAAATCCATAAATATAGTATTTTTTTTATCTATTTGAATTGATTAATAATAATTAATTTCATTTGAAAATAAGGAATTTTTAAGGAAATAAAGATTTATATAAAAAATTCAAAATGAGTATCATTACTATTACTGATCAATAAAAATATCTATAAAAAAAAGAGGGGTAGAGGGAAGCTTTAATTTTCTTTTATGGTAAAAAACTCATTTATACCGGTTATTTCACAAGAAAAAAAAGAAGAAAACCCGGGATCGGTTGAATTTCAAGTATTCAATTTCACCAATAAGATACGAAGACTTACTTCACATTTTGAATTGCACCGAAAAGACTATTTATCTCAAAGAGGTTTACGTAAAATTCTGGGAAAACGGCAACGACTACTGTCTTATTTATCAAAGAAAAATGGAATACGTTATAAAAAATTAATTAATCAGTTGGATATTCGGGAATCACAAATTCGTTAATTTGAAGAGTCATTTTCAATTATTCGATTTATTAGATCTTGAATTTTTATGAACTTTTTTTTTTTTTAAGCGATTCATTGAAGAATGAATCGAGGAAAAACCTATGAATGTCACAGCTACAAGAAAAGGCCTCATGATAGTCAATATGGGCCCTCACCACCCATCAATGCATGGTGTTCTTCGACTTATTGTTACTCTGGATGGTGAGGATGTTATTGATTGTGAACCAATATTGGGTTATTTACACAGAGGGATGGAAAAAATTGCGGAAAACAGAACAATTATACAATATCTGCCTTATGTAACACGTTGGGATTATTTAGCTACTATGTTCACAGAAGCAATAACCGTAAACGGACCGGAACAGTTGGGAAATATTCAAGTACCTAAAAGAGCCAGCTATATTCGAGTAATTATGTTAGAGTTGAGTCGTATAGCTTCTCACCTACTATGGCTGGGACCTTTTATGGCAGATATTGGTGCACAAACTCCTTTCTTCTATATTTTCAGAGAAAGAGAATTAATATATGATCTATTCGAAGCTGCGACAGGTATGAGAATGATGCATAATTTTTTTCGTATCGGGGGGGTAGCGGCTGATCTACCTCATGGTTGGATAGATAAATGTTTTGATTTCTGCGATTATTTTTTAACAAGGGTTGTTGAATATCAAAAACTTATTACGCGAAATCCCATTTTTTTAGAACGGGTTGAAGGAGTAGGCGTTGTTGGTGGAGAGGAGGTAATAAATTGGGGTTTATCAGGACCGATGCTTCGGGCTTCCGGAATACAATGGGATCTACGTAAAGTTGATAATTATGAGTGTTACGAGGAATTTGATTGGGAAGTTCAATGGCAAAAAGAAGGAGATTCATTAGCTCGTTATTTAGTTCGAATTGGTGAAATGATGGAATCCATAAAAATTATTCAACAGGCTTTGGAAGGAATTCCCGGCGGGCCGTATGAGAATTTAGAAATCCGCTGCTTTGATAGAGAAAAGGATCCAGAATGGAATGATTTTGAATATCGATTCATTAGTAAAAAACCGTCTCCGACTTTTGAATTGCCAAAACAAGAGCTTTATGTAAGAGTTGAGGCCCCAAAGGGAGAATTAGGAATTTTTCTAATAGGCGATCAGAATGGTTTTCCTTGGAGATGGAAAATTCGTCCACCGGGTTTTATCAATTTGCAAATTCTTCCTCAATTAGTTAAAAGAATGAAATTGGCCGATATTATGACAATACTAGGTAGCATAGATATCATTATGGGAGAAGTTGATCGTTGAAATGATAATTGATACAACAGAAGTACAAGATATCCATTTTTTTTCCAAATTGGAATTTTTTAAGGAGGTCTATGGAATTCTATGGATACTTGCTCCTATTTTTATTCTTGTATTGGGAATCACAATAAGTGTATTAGCAATTGTATGGTTAGAAAGAGAAATATCCGCAGAGATACAACAGCGTATTGGACCTGAATACGCCGGGCCTTTTGGAGTTCTTCAAGCTCTAGCCGACGGAACAAAACTACTTTTCAAAGAGAATCTTATTCCATCTAGGGGAGATATTCGTTTATTCAGTATCGGACCATCCATATCAGTCATATCAATTCTAATAAGCTATTCAGTAATTCCTTTTAGCTATAACTTTGTTTTATCTGATCTCAATATCGGTGTTTTTTTATGGATTGCTATTTCGAGTATTGCTCCCATTGGACTTCTCATGTCAGGATATGGGTCGAATAATAAATATTCCTTTTTGGGTGGTCTACGAGCTGCTGCTCAATCGATTAGTTATGAAATACCATTAACTTTATGTGTGTTATCAATATCTCTGCGTGCGATTCGTTGAGACAGAAACTTTTCGATGCTATTGCTATGCTCCTCTCTTTATAGTATTTTATAGGAAAGGGAAAGAATAAATTGAATAGATATCCTCATTTTCATTATTCTTTTTCGCAATTCAGAAAAACAAAATCAGATAGTTATATGAGTGAAATAAAACAGCTTCTATTGAATATTATTTATGAATACTATATTACTTTATAGTTAATATTAGTTTATAGTTAATAGATAGTATGATGATTTGAAATTGCAGTAAAAAAAAGGAGTCTCATTTTCTATGTATAAGAATTAAGTGAAAAACAAAAAACAAATTCTAAGCCGAAGAGGCCGTTTACCCCAAGATTGGGTGATTAGTCATCCTGTCTTGAAGCGGGCTCAAAAGACCAACCTTTTTGAGTTTTCGCTATTATTTGTATGAATTATCATACATGTATTAACATAAATAAGGGGGTTAATAAAAAAATGAATGGATGGTTAGAAACACCAAGATACACAAAGGATTAGTAAAGCAGATTTTGTAAATTAAATTATCCAAAAGAGCATTTACGCAAAATAGAAAAAGAATTATAATTGGGGCTTTAAGTTGGTAGAAAAAATCAGGCAGTACTCCCCACAACTCCGATCCAGAGTATACTCCCATCCACTGATTAAATAAATGACTATCAGGAACGAAATAATCCTTTAATTTGATTTAAGTCCCTTTTTACTTGCACAAAAAAAGAAGAATAGGAACGAAAAACAAAAAATAAAAAAAAAAAGCGATCCCCCCCCTTTTTTTTTTATTTCTTATATCCATATTCATGGAGATAGAATTCATGTCATAACTGATAAACTAATGTGTAATTATTTTTCGTAATCGAAAACGATGGGGTTATTGATAATTCTAAAAGAGTATTTTATTGAAGAATTCAGTTATTACTCAACAAATTCAAATTTGGATTTTTAAGGGATGAGATTAATTCAGAAGTACCTTTTGTATCTTTTATTAAAATAAAATAGATTTCTCTTTATTATTTAATTATTTTATTTATTAGAACAGACAGAATTCAATTGGTCTAATTCAGAACCGTCCGATAAATTTGAATCTTATCTATCTTAGGGATATATCAAGAGATAAAAAATCGGCCCGGTCCTTAGATTTTTTTAGGCTTTCGAGGAGCCGTATGAGGTGAAAATCTCATGTACGGTTCTGTAATAGAGATGGGAACAGTAATGTTATCACCGACTAGGATTATCTAACAGTTTAAGTACAGTTGATATAGTTGATGCGCAATCAAAATATGGTTTTGGGGGGTGGAATTTGTGGCGTCAACCTATGGGTTTCGTTGTTTTTCTAATTTCTTCCCTAGCGGAATGTGAAAGATTACCTTTTGATTTACCAGAAGCGGAAGAAGAATTAGTAGCAGGTTATCAAACCGAATATTCGGGTATCAAATTTGGTTTATTTTACGTTGCTTCCTATTTAAACCTATTAATTTCTTCATTATTTGTAACAATTCTTTACTTGGGCGGTTCGAATATCTCTATTCCGTACATATTCGTTTCTTACTTTTTTGAAATAAATAAAACATATGGAGTTTTTGGAACTACAATTGGCATCTTTATTACACTAGTTAAAACTTATTTGTTCTTATTCGTTTCTATCACAACAAGATGGACTTTGCCTAGGCTAAGAATGGATCAATTATTAAACCTTGGGTGGAAGTTTCTTTTGCCTATTTCTCTCGGTAATCTATTATTAACAACTTCATCTCAACTGTTTTCACTATAAGAAAAAAGATTGATCTTCTGTATTCATAAACTGTCTCAAACAAGAGAAAGAAATAAAACAAAAATATTCATAGATATTCACGATATGTTCCTTATGGTAACTGGGTTCATGAATTATGGTCAACAAACAGTCCGAGCTGCAAGGTACATTGGTCAAAGTTTCATGATTACCTTATCTCATGCAAATCGTTTACCTGTAACTATTCAATATCCTTATGAAAAAATAATCACATCGGAACGTTTTCGTGGTCGAATCCATTTTGAATTTGATAAATGCATTGCTTGTGAAGTATGTGTTCGTGTATGTCCTATAGATCTACCTGTTGTTGATTGGAAACTGGAAATTGATATTCGAAAGAAACGATTGCTTAATTACAGTATTGATTTCGGAATCTGTATATTTTGTGGTAACTGTATTGAGTATTGTCCAACAAATTGTTTATCAATGACTGAAGAATATGAACTTTCGACTTATGATCGTCACGAATTGAATTATAATCAAATTGCTTTGGGCCGTTTACCAATGTCAGTAATTGATGATTATACAATTCGAACAATTCAAATAAAATAAAATTATTTAATTTGAATTTAGAATATAGTTCAAAAAAAAATTCTTCTACTTATAAAATTATAAAAAGAAAATAAAAAAAGAAAATAATAGAATATAATAGAATTAAAATCAAATAATACTCTATATATATAATATATAAATATAAAAATAAAATAGAATTATAATAGAATTAAAATCAAATAATACTCTCTATATATATAATATATAAATATAAAATATATAAATATAAAAATAAAATATAAATATAAAATAGAATATATATATAAAGAAAATAAAGAAATATATAAAGAAAATAAAAAAAAAAAGAATAATCTAATTTGGATAATATAAAACAAAATATTATAAAAAAAAAATGAATAAATATTATATTAGATATTGTATTAGAAATATTCTATATTATATAAATTATATAAATATTAAATAAATATATACTTTATACTTTACTTTCGTTTTAGTATAGTTTCAAATTACTCTTTCGTATAAAAAATGGAATAACATTGGTAACTGTACCTATAACAATTCACACTTCTTAGGATAAAATTCAATGCGGAGAGAATTTTAGTATATAATTTTTTTTCCTGGTCATATCAATAAGGTCATGAAGTTTCGATTTATTTATCTCTTATTTTACATTTACATATAATGGATTTGCCTGAACCGCTACATGATTTTCTTTTAGTCTTTCTGGGATCGGGTCTTGTATTAGGAAGTCTAGGAGTCGTATTACTTACCAACCCAATTTTTTCTGCTTTTTCGTTGGGACTGGTTCTTGTTTGTATATCTTTATTGTATATTTTATCAAACTCCCATTTTGTAGCTGCATCACAGCTACTTATTTACGTGGGAGCTATAAATGTTTTAATCATATTTGCTGTGATGTTTATGAATGGTTCAGAATATTACCATGATTTTCATCTTTGGACCGTTGGGGATGGAATTACTTTGATGGTTTGTACAAGTATTTTTGTTTCACTAATAACTACTATTCCAGATACATCATGGTACGGGATTATTTGGACTACAAGACCAAATCAGATTATAGAACAAGATTTGATAAATACTAGTCAACAAATTGGAATTCATTTATCAACAGATTTTTTTCTTCCATTTGAACTCATTTCAATAATTCTTTTAGCTGCTTTGATAGGTGCAATTGTCGTGGCTCGCCAGTAAGAAATCTTTAGAACTGGCAATCTAAATAAAAATTCTATTTTGTTCGATTTTATCACATTTATTTCCGTTGAATTCTATGTGAACGTGAAACAGTATTTATGTAGAAAATCTTTTTTTTTATTATGAATATTGCCGATATATTTATTATTTTGTTTTGTTGCAGACTTGTTATATTCTTTAGTCAATCGAATCCGTTGAATTGTTGTTCATATTGAAATGAATCAAAATTGATAAGGAGTTGGTCAATGATGCTCGAACATGTACTTGTTTTGAGTGCCTATTTATTTTCTATAGGTATCTATGGATTGATCACGAGTCGAAATATGGTTAGAGCCCTTATGTGTCTTGAACTTATACTGAATGCAGTTAATATAAATCTCGTAACCTTTTCTGATTTTTTTGATAGTCGCCAATTAAAAGGAAATATTTTTTCAATTTTTGTTATAGCTGTTGCAGCAGCTGAAGCAGCTATCGGACCGGCTATTGTTTCCTCAATTTATCGTAACCGAAAATCAACCCGTATCAATCAATCGAATTTGTTGAATAAATAGTATTAATCATAATTAATCATAAAAAAAAGTATAATATAGAATAGGGTAATATTCATCAATTCAAATTAGCATGTATGTTACACAACTTATGATCATGTTTGCGAGAAAATATAAGAAATCAAAGTATCTTGGTTCTATTCTCTTCTTATGAATTGATCTAGAAGTCGATTTTTATTAAAAAAATTCTGACAAATCATTGATTCATCTGGTGTCTAAATATAGGATTCATTTATGAGTTTACTAGATCGAAAATTTTTTATTTTTGATGTTCAAAGATTACTATAGATCCAATGTCACATTCCGTAAAGATTTATGATACATGTATAGGATGTACTCAATGTGTCCGAGCTTGCCCGACAGATGTATTAGAAATGATACCTTGGGACGGGTGTAAAGCTAAGCAAATTGCTTCTGCCCCAAGAACAGAGGACTGTGTTGGTTGTAAGAGGTGTGAATCCGCCTGTCCGACGGATTTCTTAAGTGTTCGAGTTTATTTATGGCATGAAACAACTCGAAGCATGGGTCTAGCTTATTGATACGTTTCAAAAAACACCACACGAATACATTTTTTTTACTGGGAAAAACCCGCGCTCAAAATAGAAAATATTTTGAGCGCGGGTTTTTCTGGCTCAAGTGTATCTTATTTTTATCACGAATTATTTTCCTTGGTTAACAATAATTGTAGTTTTGCCAATAGCTGGGGGTTCTTTTATTTTTTTATTTCCTCATAGAGGAAATAAGATAATAAGGTGGTATACTATCTGTATATGCTTAATAGATCTCCTTCTAACAACCTATGCATTTTGTTATCATTTCCGATTGGATGATCCACTAATCCAACTGACAGAGAATTATAAATGGATCCATTTTTTTGATTTTTACTGGAGATTCGGAATAGATGGACTCTCTCTAGGACCTATTTTACTGACGGGATTTATCACCACTTTAGCTACTTTAGCGGCTCAGCCGGTTACTCGAGAATCCAAATTATTCCATTTCCTCATGTTAGCAATGTATAGCGGTCAAATAGGACCATTTTCTTCTCGAGACATTTTACTTTTTTTCATCATGTGGGAATTAGAATTAATTCCCGTTTATCTACTTTTATCCATGTGGGGGGGAAAGAAACGTTTGTATTCAGCTACAAAGTTTATTTTGTACACTGCGGGAAGTTCTGTTTTTTTATTAATGGGAATTCTGGGTATAGGTTTATATGGTTCTAATGAACCAACATTAAATTTGGAAACATTAACTAATCAATCGTATCCGGTGGCACTGGAAATACTATTCTATATGGGATTTCTTATTGCTTTTGCTGTCAAATTGCCGATTATACCCTTACATACATGGTTACCAGACACCCACGGAGAGGCACATTACAGCACTTGTATGCTTTTAGCCGGAATCTTATTAAAAATGGGAGCGTATGGGTTGGTTCGAATTAATATGGAATTATTATCCCACGCTCATTCTATATTTTGCCCCTGGTTAATGCTATTAGGTTCAATTCAAATAATCTATGCAGCTTCAACATCTCTTGGTCAACGTAATTTAAAAAAAAGAATAGCTTATTCCTCGGTATCTCATATGGGTTTCCTAATTATAGGAATTGGTTCTATAAGCGATACAGGGCTCAACGGGGCTATTTTACAAATAATCTCTCATGGATTTATTGGCGCTGCGCTTTTTTTCTTGGCGGGAACTAGTTATGATAGACTACGTCTTCTTTATCTCGACGAAATGGGCGGAATGGCTATACCAATGCCAAAAATATTTACGGTTTTCACTATCTTATCGATGGCTTCTCTTGCATTGCCGGGCATGAGCGGTTTTATTGCAGAATTGATCGTTTTTTTTGGAATAATTACCAGTCAAAAATATCTTTTAATGACAAAAATACTTATTACTTTTGTAACAGCAATTGGAATGATATTAACTCCTATTTATTCATTATCCATGTTACGGCAGATGTTCTATGGATACAAGCTTTTTAATACACCAAACTCTTATTTTTTCGATTCTGGTCCACGAGAATTATTTATTTCGATTTCTATCCTTATACCCGTAATAGCTATTGGTATTTATCCGGATTTCATTTTCTCATTCTCGGTTGATAAAGTTGAAGCTATTCTATCTCATTTTTTATAGATAGTTTTTGTGAATAAATTAATAAAAAAAAAAAGATTTTTTCCGTTGGATTTGGATTAACTTAATAAAAAGATGAATTTGAATTGTAATCGAATATTTTGTTGTTTGTGAGAACCCCTTGAATCACTATATTACTTGATTTAAAGGGTTCTCGACGATTTATGGGAAGTTTTCATATATACACTTTCCATATTTGTATTTGTCAGGTTCTTTACTCACTTTAATTCAATTAGATGAAAATGAACCATAACTATGTAGGCCTATTCCTAATAGATTGATTCCCAAATAACATATCCAAATTATAAGAAAGCCCATAGAGGCCACTATTGAAGAATTTACATCTTCCAATTTTTTATTTTTTCTAGTATGTAAATAAATAGCGAATATGGTCCAAGTAATAAAGGCCCAAGTTTCCTTTGGATCCCAATTCCAATACGACCCCCATGCCTCATTAGCCCATACTGCTCCTGAAAGAATACCTATCGTTAAAAAGATAAAACCTAAACTAATAATACGGTAACCCCAACGATCCAATTGTTGAATAAATTGAGACCTATAATAATTTCTAGAAAAAGAAGTTTTTTGTAAAACATTATTTCTTTCATTCATATTCATGTATTTGATTTCAGCAAAAGAAAATGATTCATTTAAAAAATACAAATTATTGCTTTTACCAAAAATTTGTATGAGTTCTCGAAATGTAATAACTAAAATAGCTACTGATAATAATGATCCACATAAAAGAGTTGCATAGCCTAATATCATCATACTTACGTGCATCATTAACCAATGGGATTGTAGAGCGGGTACTAATATTGTGGATTGATGCATTTCCTTTAAAAGACCCGAAGTAGCAAAGCCTTGGGTAAAAATAACACTTGGTGCAATTATTGTACTTAAATGGTTTTTATGCTTTTTAAAACAAGGAACCATATATAAAATGGAAAAACTCCATGAAAGAAAGATTAATGATTCATATAAATCACTAAATGGTAAATGGCCCGAAAAAAACCAACGAGTAACTAACAATCCCGTTATACAGAAAAAGGTTATTATCATGCCTTTTTTGGACGAATCATATAATCCCACGATTTCATTGACTAATAAGGTTATCAAATGAATTGAAATTATAATTGATACGACCGAAAAGGATATATGAGTTAATATATGCTCTAAAGTTGAAAATATCATATTTATATATATAAGGTCTCAATACAATACTCGGAATAGAAATCGGGAATTGAATTCATTATAGGACTTATTCTTTTTCGAAGATAAGATTATCATGCCGCCACTCGGACTCGAACCGAGATGCTCTAGCACTGCTTCCTAAGAGCAGCGTGTCTACCAATTTCACCATAGCGGCTTACTCAAAATCATAATAACCGATTTTTAGTCAATCGTCGAGATTGAAAGAATCAATTAAAGTGTAATATTTTATTACTAAACATTAAAGAATTTAAAGAATTCTATTCTATTTAAATATTTTAAGAATTCTATTATATATATATTAATAATATATTATATTAATAAATATATTAATAATATATTAATAATATATTAATAAATTTATATAATAATATATTAATAAATTTATATATATTAATAAATTTATATATATAATAAATTTGGATTTATTATAATATATAAATTAATATAGATATAGAATTAGAATCGAATCAGTTTTGTCAATTTTGAATAATATGTTTTAAATATAATAATTTTCTATTTATATTTATATATATGTTATATATATATGTATGAATTTCATTTATTATTATAAATAAAAATGATAAATATAAAAAAATTATATTATTGTAAATATAAAATTTTTTTTTTTAATAAAAATGGAACATTTCAATTTCAATACAAATTTTTATTCTCGTTCTTTTTTCGTTTCAAGTATCAGTTTTAACAGGAGAATGTATTTTTGTTAGTTTATACTTTTTCTTTCAAAAAAGGACTGTTGGCACTAGATAGTTCTGACTTCAATCCAGGAATGAAAAAAAAAAATTCGATATATATATAGAATGGTATTCTATTCAATATATATCTATATAATATCTATATAATTTCAATATATATCTATAGAATTTCAATATATATCTATAGAATTCTATATATCTATAGAATTCTATTATATAGATAATTATATATATAGATAATTATCTTTTTTTTAATATTTAATCTATTATATAGATAATTATATATATAGATAATTATCTTTTTTTTAATATTTAAATATTGAATCTTCTATATTAGATATATTAGATTAGTATTAAAAAAGATTCTTTGAATCGAGCTAATTCTGTTTTGTATTTGTTACAAAACTTTTAGAGTTCCCTGTAAAAATGGATTTCGCTAATGAAAAAGCTTTCAATGCTTTCCAATATCCCCTCTTTTTCCAAAAATTCTTCCGAATAATTTTTTTGGATATCGAAGTGCGCTTTTTTGGAACTGCCATACAACTAGTATAGTTTTTTCATTGCTATAGTTGGATGTGAAAGACATTTCATTTCTTCTTTTCTTCTCTAAATCAAAACGAATTTTTATTTAATTAGTCATATATCTTATCTATCTTAATTTCCCTTTTTTGTTTTCTATCTAAAGTAAAACATTGACTATTATAACCCTTTTTCTAAATTTTGCCAAACATAGATCTCTTTTTATTGTAATAGAAGATAATCAATTAGTTCAAAAATGAACTAATGTTTCTGAATGG